CATGTTTTTTATTTTATATACAAATTTAAAATTTTTTTTTAGAAAATGGATTTGTATGTTTTTCTTCTTAACCTTACAATTTTTACCATTTTTTCATGATTTCGGCTAAAAGCTTGTGTTCATGTAATATAAGCTATTTATTCTAATATATACATTTGTCCATATATATCATTATAGTATTTATTTTACAAAAATCGATTATATTAATTTATACATTTATCAAAAGTTGTAGCTACCTATGTTTTTAGGCAGAAGAAAATGATTATATAATAAAATATTTATCTAATGTAATTAAATATTTACATTAATTATATAGTATATAATAATACAATTTATTTATTATAATTAAAATTAATTTAATATAATCAATTATATTAATATAATTATATAATTATTTATAATATTATAATAGATTGATTAAATATTATTATATATTTACATTATAAATATATTTACCGCGATACAGGTTCCATGCCTATCTTGATTTATATATAATAAAGAAGTTGTTGTTGGTCTGAGGGGATGTATTTCTAAATTTTATTGTTTTTTATTAATTAATTTTGTATCTTTTTTCTAATTTTTTTTGAATTTTACTTATTCCTTCGTTTAATTTATGGGATTAAGGGTAAATATTTTTAAAAAAAGTTTTATTCTTGCTTGATTATTTACTTATTCTTTGTGTTATATGTAAGTTTTGTTATACTAAATGTTCTTTTTGCAGTAATTTGATTTAATTATCAAGTGATTTTGGAATTAGCGATTGCTTTAGTATCGGCCTAATTCGTGCCAGCAGCCGCGGTTATACGATTGATACAAGTGAATATTATTGGTTGAAGCAGTTATTTATATTTTTGAGTTTAATTATTAATTTGTAAGGTGAAATTTGAAATTATTTATGGATTCTTTTTATGAACCTGTGAAACTTAAACTATAAACTAGGATTAGATACCCTATTATTTTAAGTGTAAATTCCATTTGCCAGGGTACTGTTAGTTAAGGTCTTTAAACCCAAAGAATTTGGCGGTATCTTATTCCATTCAGAGGAACCTACCCCTTAATTGATAGTACACGATTGACTTTACTTAATTTATTTGTTTGTATATCTCCGTTATCAGAGGATCTTTTTAGAGTTTTAATTTTCATAATTTAAAATTATAAAGTATTTCAGGTCAAGGTGCAGCTTATAATTAAGTGGAGGTGGGTTACAATAGATTTTTGTTTATAACGGATTAGGTGGTGAAATACTACTAATAAAGGTGGATTTGATAGTAATTTAATTTAGTTAATTTAATTGATATTGGCTCTGAGGTGTGTACACATCGCCCGTCGCTCTCATTATTGATAGTTAATTATATTTAAGAAATATTAATTTTGATTTAGATGAGATAAGTCGTAACATAGTAGATGTACTGGAAAGTGTATCTAGTAAGATTACAAGATATAACTTATTAGTAAAGTATTTCATTTACACTGAAAATTGTTCTGTGCAAATCAGGGTATCTTGATTAATTGATTATATTATATTTATTTTTTGATAATTTTATTATTTAATAAAAATAATTTTGAAGGGTATGTGTCTTAGTATGGTTTATAGAATAGATTAGATATATTATAGTTTATTAGTAATGTAAGTGACTTATGAAATATTTATTTATATTTATAAAAGTAGATTTGTTTTATTGTACCTTTTGTATCAGGGTTTATCAAAATTTTAGTGATTATTCACTTATCTCGATTTAGGTTGATTTATAATCAACTAAAAGTTAATGTATCATAATTATTTTTTAGTAAATTATAGAGATGAAATGTTAATCGTTTCCTAAAATATCTAGTTTCTTAAGAAAAAATTTAATTTTTTATGGTTATATTGTTTTATCTAATTTTTTAGTTTATAATATTAACCTATTTATTCTTTAGGGGATAAGCTCTAAAGCTTGACCTATAATTTAATAATTATAAGATGTAAGAGTAGGCTTTAAACCAGCTATCTTTAAGACTACGTTTTAGTTCATTATTATTTATTTTGATTTTATAAAATTTTTAGGTTTTCTATTAAGATTTTAAATTTAATTTTAAAATTTAAGTAATAATGATAGAATTAGTATATTAATTTTGTTTATAATAATTGTTTGTGTTAATTTATTATAAGGAACTAGGCAAAATTGATTCCCGCCTGTTTATCAAAAACATGTCCTCTTGATAATATTTTGAGGTTTGGCCTGCTCACTGACAAGGTTTTAAAGAGCCGCGGTATTTTGACCGTGCAAAGGTAGCATAATCATTAGTCTCTTAATTAGAGGCTGGAATGAATGGCTTGACGAGGAATCAACTGTCTCTTAATAAATTATAGAATTTAACTTTTAAGTTAAAAGGCTTAAATTTTTCTTTAGGACGAGAAGACCCTATAGAGCTTAACATTTTATTTATATATAGTTTTTAGATAGTCTTTCTTTATTTAATGTGTATGTTGTGTTGGGGTGATATGGAGAATAAATAAACTCTTCATTATGAAATCATTGATTTATGTTATTATGATCCATAATTTATGATCAAAAGATTAAGTTACCTTAGGGATAACAGCGTAATTGTTTTCGAGAGCTCATATCGACAAAGCAGATTGCGACCTCGATGTTGGATTAAGAAAAATTCTAGGTGTAGTAGTCTAGAAATTAGGTCTGTTCGACCTTTAAATTCTTACATGATCTGAGTTCAGACCGGCGTGAGCCAGGTCGGTTTCTATCCTAAGAATAATTGTTCATATTAGTACGAAAGGACCATATGAACGAAAAATTTTTGTAGTTTTTGATTAAAATTAATTATTACTATTTTGACAGATTAATGTGTTGAATTTAGAATTCATTAATGTAGATTTTTTCTACAAATAGTATTGATACTTTATGATTTATTAATATTTATTTTAAATTTTTTACTTTTAATTATTTGTGTTTTAATTAGAGTTGCCTTTTTAACTTTATTAGAGCGGAAGGTTCTTGGTTATATTCAAATTCGTAAGGGTCCAAATAAGGTTGGATTTGTTGGTATTCCTCAACCATTTAGAGATGCAATTAAGTTAATTTGTAATGAACAACCAATTCCTATTATATCTAATTATGTACTTTACTATTTTTCTCCTGTTTTAAATTTAATGATTTCACTGGTTGTTTGGGTTATTTTTCCTTATTTAACTTATATGTGTTCATTTTCTTATGGGTTTTTATTTTTTTTATGTTGTACTAGACTAGGTGTTTATACTGTAATAATTGCTGGTTGATCATCTAATTCAAATTATTCTTTATTAGGTTCCTTACGATCTGTTGCTCAAACTATTTCTTATGAAGTTAGTTTGGCTTTAATTTTATTGTCTTTAATTATTTTGATTGGTAGTTTTAATATATATAATTTCATAACTTATCAGGTTTATTGCTGATTTATTATTATTTCTTTTCCTTTAGCTTTGGCTTGCTTTGCTTCGTGTTTAGCTGAGACTAATCGTACACCTTTTGATTTTGCTGAGGGGGAATCAGAATTAGTATCTGGTTTTAATATTGAGTATGGTGCAGGAGGATTTACTCTAATTTTTTTAGCTGAATATACAAGAATTGTTTTTATAAGAATACTTTTGGCATTAATTTTTTTGGGAGGAGATTTTTATTCTTTTATATTTTTTATTAAACTTGCTATTATATCCTTTGGTTTTATTTGAGTTCGTGGAACTTTACCTCGATTTCGTTATGATAAACTAATATATTTAGCTTGGAAAAGATTTTTACCATTATCTTTAAATTTCTTTATCTTTTTTATTGGGTTAAAAATTCTATTGGTTTCCTATATTTAGTGAATTTTTTTAAGAAAAGGAAAGTTAATAGAAGAGTTAAACCTCTAGTTTTATGTTTTCAAAACATACGCTTTACCTAAGCTAATTAACTCAAATTATTACTTAATTAATTTATCTCATACATTTGCTACATGAACATTAATTAAAAAATATAAAAAGTAAATAATTGTTAAAATTTGACCAGTTAAGATATATGGTTCTTCAACTGGACGTTTACCAATTCATGTTAAAAGACAAACAACTATAACTATAATTCAGAATATAATTTGATTAATAGGGTAAAATTGGATTCCACGGAAAGGGGTTTTATTGTAGAATGGTATAATTATTAAGATTCTAATTGATAAAAATAATGCAATAACACCTCCCAATTTATTAGGGATTGATCGTAGAATTGCATATGCAAATAGAAAATATCATTCTGGTTGAATATGAACTGGTGTAACTAAAGGGTTTGCTGGCACAAAATTATCTGGATCTCCTAATAAATATGGGTTAATTAAACATAATAAAATAAGAAGGGAAGTTATTAATACAAATGTAATAGAGTCCTTAAATGTAAAATAAGGATGAAACGGAATTTTTTCAATATTTCCATTTAAACCAAGAGGGTTATTAGATCCTGTTTGATGAAGGAAAAATAAATGGATTACTGTTATGCCTGCAATAATAAATGGTAGAACAAAGTGAAATGTAAAGAATCGATTTAATGTTGCATTATCAACAGCAAATCCCCCTCAAACCCACTGAACTAAATCTGGTCCTAAATATGGGATTGCTGATAATAAATTTGTAATTACTGTGGCTCCTCAAAAAGATATTTGACCTCATGGTAAGACATAACCTATAAATGCAGTTGCTATAACTAAAAATAGAATAACTGTACCAATTATTCATGTATGTATATACATATATGAACCATAATAAATTCCACGTCCTACATGGAGATAAATACAGATAAAAAATATAGATGCTCCATTTGCATGTAAAGTTCGGATAATTCATCCATTATTTACATCTCGACAAATGTGAACTACTCTTCTAAATGCTATTTCAATATTAGAGGTATAATGTATTGCTAGAAATAATCCAGTTACAATTTGAATTATTAAACATAATCCTAACAATGATCCAAAATTTCATCAGAATGAAATATTTGTTGGTGCTGGTAAATCAATAAGGGAGTTATTAATAATTTTAAATAATGGGTGTCTTAATCGTAGGGGTTTATTCATTAGTTATCTAAATTTACGGATAGGACCCTGATTGATATTGGTAATTTTTACTACTGCTAATAATGCTAGAAAAAGATAAATTATTATCATTATTGTAACAATATATGTTGGATTATTATATAATTTTTCTAGTGATATTGTTATTTCTTGAAAATTAATTGTAATATCTATATTTACAGTTTCTGTATTTTTTAAAAAATCTATAAATATAGTTTTATCTGAGGTAATTAGTAGAATTATAATGATTCTTCATATAAAAATAGTTATCAATATAGTGATTGATTTTGGTTGAAATAATTCATTTGATGCAATTCTTGTAATATAAACAAATAATACTAACATCCCACCAAGGAATGTTAAAAATAGGATGTAGGATAACCAGAATCTTTCTATAATTGTTCCTGTTATTAATCCTACTAAAAATGTTTGTAGAATGATTAATAGTATTATAGATATAGGATGTCTTAATTTAATAAAATTAATGTTTAATACATTTGATAAGGCTATAATTATTATTTTTAACATATCAGGTGTTAGTTTATAAAAATATCGGTTTTGGGGACCGAAGATAGAAGAGTTTTCTACTCCTGAAGTTTTAAAAGTGGGGGCTGCTCTTAATTTCGGTTTACAAGACCGACGTTTTTTTTAAACTATTAAAACTAATGTTTATGTTTTCTATTTTTTCTTCATTAATAATTTATTTTGCTGGTGTTTATGTTTTTTCTTCTAAACGTAAACATTTATTGATGGTTTTGTTGAGATTAGAATATATTGTTCTTTCTTTATTTATATTAATAGTTATTTTTCTTATTGGTTTTGATTATGATTATTTTTTTCCTGTTGTTTTTTTAGTATTTTCTGTTTGTGAAGGTGCTTTGGGATTGTCTATTTTGGTTTCAATAATTCGATCTCATGGTAATGATTTTTTTAATTCTTTTAGTTTATCATTATGTTAAAATATTTATTTATAACTATATTTTTAATCCCTCTTTGTTTATTAAAAAGTTCTTGGTGATTGGTTCATTCTTTAATGTTTTTGTTTAGTTTTATGTTTATAGTTTGCATATATTCGTACACTGATTTTAATATAATTAGATATTTCTTTGGTGTTGATTATTTTTCTTTTAGTCTAATTTTATTAAGATTTTGGATTTGTTCTTTAATAATTACTGCTAGAGGTTCAATTTACTTATCTTCTTATCATTCTAATTTTTTTATTTTTATAGTGTTGATTTTAATGATCATACTTTATTGTTCTTTTGCTAGTCTAAGTTTATTATCTTTTTATATTTTTTTTGAGGCTAGATTGGTTCCTACTTTATTATTAATTTTGGGATGGGGGTATCAACCTGAACGGTTGCAAGCGGGTGTTTATTTGATTTTTTATACTTTAATTGCTAGATTACCTTTATTATTAGTTTTGTTTAAGGTTTATAGTTATGTTAATACTCTTTATTATCCTTTATTAGTTGATTTTGGTTCTTATTATTTTATATTTTATGTATTTATGATTTTGGCCTTTTTAGTAAGGATACCTATATTTTTAGTTCATCTTTGACTTCCTAAGGCTCATGTTGAGGCTCCTATTTCCGGTAGAATAATTCTTGCTGGTGTTTTACTAAAGTTAGGAGGTTATGGTTTATTTCGTGTTATAAAGGTTATTTCTTTTTTGGGTACAAAGTTTAATTTTTTTTGATTGTCTCTTGGTTTATCTGGTGGTGTTATTGTTAGATTTATTTGTTTCCGTCAAGTAGATTTAAAGTCTTTAATTGCTTATTCTTCTGTTGCTCATATGAGTATAGTTATTGGGGGTTTAATAACTATAAATTGATGGGGGTGTATAGGTTCTTTATCTTTAATAATTGGTCATGGTTTATGTTCTTCTGGTTTATTTTGTTTATCAAACATTATTTATGAACGTTCGGGTAGACGGAGATTATTAATTAATAGGGGTATAATTAATCTTATACCTAGAATGGCTTTATGATGATTCCTTTTAAGATCATGTAATATGGCTGCTCCTCCTTCTTTAAATCTGGTTGGTGAATTAGGTTTATTGAATAGAATTATATCTTGATCAAGATTTAGATTTTTGGTATTGATTTTTTTATCCTTTTTTAGAGCTGTTTATACATTATATATGTATTCTTATTCTCAGCATGGGTCTTATTATGGTGGTGTTTATACATGTTCTCTTGGTTATTTACGTGAATATCATCTTTTATTATTACATTGATTACCTTTAAATATTCTTTGTTTAAGGGGTGAATATTTTTTTATTTAATTGCTTAAGTATTTTAAAATAAAATATTGTTTTGTGGAATCAAGGATATGAATAGTATTCATCTTAGGCCGTGTATTTATTTTCTATTTGTTCTTTAAGATTTTTTTCTTTATTTTTTTTTAGTACTTTAATTTTTATTTTAGGGATTTATTATTTAATATTGGACTATAGAATTTTTATTGAGTGGGAGTTATTTAATTTGAATGGTTCTATAGTTGTTATGACTTTAATTTTGGATTGAATATCTCTTATTTTTATGTCTTTTGTTATATATATTTCTTCTTTAGTTATTTATTATAGTGAGGATTATATATCTGGTGAAAGGAATATAAATCGTTTTATTATTATTGTTTTAATATTTATTCTTTCAATAGGTTTTTTAATTATTAGACCTAACTTAATTAGAATTTTATTAGGTTGAGATGGGTTAGGGTTGGTTTCTTATTGTTTAGTTATTTATTATCAAAATGTAAAGTCTTATAGTGCTGGAATATTAACTGCTTTATCTAATCGTATTGGGGATGTTGCTATTTTAATTTCTATTGCTTGAATATTAAATTTTGGGGGTTGAAATTATATTTATTATTATGATTTTATTTTAAGCTCCTTTGAGATAAAATTGATTACTACATTAATTATTTTAGCTGCTATAACTAAGAGTGCTCAGATTCCTTTTTCTTCTTGACTTCCTGCAGCCATAGCTGCTCCTACTCCTGTTTCTGCTTTAGTGCATTCATCTACTCTTGTTACTGCTGGAGTTTATTTATTGATTCGGTTTAGTCCAATACTTGAAACTTTTAATTATGGTTGATTTTTATTACTTATTGGTTGTATAACTATATTTATGGCTGGTCTTGGTGCTAATTTTGAATTTGATTTAAAGAAGATTATTGCTTTGTCTACTTTAAGACAACTTGGATTAATAATGAGAATTTTGGCCATAGGTTATCCTAAGCTTGCTTTTTTTCATTTATTAGCTCATGCTTTATTTAAGGCTTTATTATTTATATGTGCAGGTTCTATAATTCATAATTTAAAGGATTCTCAGGATATTCGGTTCATAGGTTCGTTTGTTAATTTCATACCTTTAACTTCTGTTTGTTTTAATGTTTCAAGATTATCTTTATGTGGTCTTCCTTTTTTGGCAGGATTTTATTCTAAGGATTTAATTCTTGAGATGGTTTGTTTGAGATGAATTAATTGTTTAATTTTCTTTCTTTATTTTTTTTCAACTGGTTTAACTGCTTCTTATTCCTTTCGTTTATTTTATTATTCTATGTCTGGGGATAATAATTTTTATTCAAGTTTTTCTTTTGATGATAAGGGATATTATATTTCCTTTGGGATAATTAGTTTATTAATTGTTGCTGTTTTTGGTGGGAGTCTTTTATCTTGATTAATTTTTCCAGTTCCACATATAATTGCTTTACCTTATTATTTAAAGTTTTTAACTATTATTGTAGTGATTTTAGGTTCTTATTTAGGTTACTTAATTTCTAAGATGAACTTTTCTCAGGGATTATTTTCTTTTAATATGTTGTCTTTTGTAAGATTTGCTGGTTCTATATGGTTTATACCTTTTCTTTCAACTAAATTTATTAGATATTTACCCTTAAAGTTAGGTTATTATTCGTCTAAGTCGTTTGATTATGGTTGAGGTGAATTATTTGGTGGTCAAGGTTTATATGATTTATTTATTTATTTAATAAATTATTTACAGGGTTGATATGATTATAATTTTAAGATTTATCTTTTAACTTTTATTTTTTGGATATTTATTTTAATTTTGTTATTTTTAATTTACCTAAATAGCTTATATTTAGAGCGTGACACTGAAGATGTTAAGGAAATAATTTATTTTTAGGTACATTTATAAATATAGTTATATTATTTTTACAGTGAAAATGTAATGTTTTATTTAAACTATATAAATAGAAATGTTAACGGAGTTTAACCGCTAATATAAAAAGTTAGCAGCTTTCATATTGTCTTTACATTTCCTTAATTGGAACTTAAGTTCAATTATATTATTAACAGTAATACGCCTCTTTTTGGCTTCAATTAATTAGAATAAGGGTATAAGTATACCATACTTCCAGGTCGAAACTGGCTGCAATTTTTCGCTTCTTATTCTTAAGGCTGATTGATCAAAATCAATACTTTTTGAATGCAACCCAAATGTTATAATTAACTACAGCCCTATTCTGCCCATTGAAGAGCACCTTGATTTCATTCATGATATAAGCCTCCCAAAAGAATTAGAATAAAAAATATTGTTGATGTTGTTCAGATTGTAATATTTGATGTTTTTATAATAATGACAATTGGTAAGATTAATGCAATTTCTACATCAAAAATTAGGAAGATTACTGCGATTAAAAAAAATCGTAGTGAAAAAGGTATACGTGCAGATCTTCTTGGATCAAATCCGCACTCAAATGGGGATCTTTTTTCTCGATCATTAATTATTTTTTTTGATAGGGTTGTTGCAATTAATATAACGATTATTGGTACAATAAATCTAATTATAGTTCTTAATGATAATGATAAAATTGTTTTTCTTGATTTAATCAAGCTTTTTGATTGGAAGTCAAATGTACTATTTATACTAGAAAAACATTATCTACCTCATCAATAAATTGAGATGTATAAGAATAATCATACTACATCTACAAAATGTCAGTATCATGCTGCTGCTTCAAATCCGAAGTGGTGTCTTGGTGAGAATTGATTTATTAAATGTCGTAGTAGACATGTTGATAAGAAAATTGTTCCAATAATTACATGAAGACCATGGAATCCTGTGGCTACAAAGAATGTGGATCCATAAACTGCATCTGCGATGGTAAATGGTGCTTCTCAATATTCATATGCTTGTAGTATAGTAAAGTATAATCCTAATAATACTGTAGAGAATAATCCTTGTATTGTTTGGGTATGATTTGATTCTATTAATCTATGGTGTGCTCATGTTACTGTTACTCCAGAGGCTAAAAGAATGGCAGTATTAAGTAAAGGAATTTGTATTGGATTAAATGGTTGAATTCCTATTGGAGGTCATAATATACCTAATTCAATTGTTGGAGCAAGACTTCTTCTGAAGAATGCTCAAAAAAATGACATAAAGAATAATACTTCTGAGGCAATAAATAGAATTATTCCTCATCGTAATCCAATTGAGACAAATCTTGTATGTAGTCCTTGATATGTTCCTTCTCGAATTACATCTCGTCATCATTGAATTATTGTTAATAGTGTGATTATAAACCCAATGATGAATAAATTAATGTTAAATAAGTGGAATCATTTTGCTAGTCCTGAAACTAGCACTATTGCTCCAATAGCTCCAGTTAATGGTCAAGGTCTATAGTCTACTAGGTGGAAGGGGTGATTTGAATGAGTTGTTAACATAGGTTAATATACTTCACTAGAATATAGAGTTCTTAGAATTGAGAATACATAGGCTTGAATTATTGCAACTGCTGATTCTAGAATTAATAAAAGTATTTGTCCAAAAATTAATAATGAAATTAAATTTATAGTTATTCTTGGTCCAGTATTACCTAGAAGTGTTAATAGTAGATGTCCTGCAATTATATTTGCAGCTAGTCGAACTGCTAGTGTCCCTGGTCGGATGATATTTCTAATAGTTTCAATTAGAACTATAAATGATATTAGTGCAGGAGGGGTTCCCTGGGGGACTAAGTGTGCAAATATGTGGTTTGTGTGGTTGATTCATCCAAATAATATAAATCTTATTCATATTGGTAATGCGATTGAAAATGTTAATGCTAGATGACTGGTTCTGGTAAAGATATATGGAAATAGTCCTATGAAATTATTGAATATTATTATAATAAAAATTGAAATAAAGATAAATGTTGTACCATTAAATGATTTCGGTCCTAATAAAGTTTTAAATTCATTATGAAGGGTTAAGTTTAATTTGTTTCATATAATATTAATTCGAGATGGAGTTAATCAAAATAATGAGGGAATAAATAATAATCCTAAGAATGTTCTAGTTCAATTTAGTGATAAGTTAAAGATATTAGTTGATGGGTCAAATGTTGAGAATAAGTTTGTTATCATTTTCAGTTTAGGTTCTTTCTTTCAAGTGTTCATTTTTCTATTCTTTTAATAGGAATTGTTTTGAATGAGAAAAAGTTTATTTGATTAAATAAAATTAATACAATAGAAAATAAAATAAATAGTGAGAATCATATTAAAGGGGATATTTGAGGGATTTAGATCTTATTCCCCATCAGAAGTAGGCGTTAGTTTACTATTTTTTGGTTTAAGAGACCACCACTTACTTTCAGTCATCTGATGTTCAAGGTGTACTAATATTTAGTTATTTTAGATTGACATTCTAATGTTATATATTAACTAACTCCTTTAAATTATTTTAGATAATCATTTAATGAATATATTAACTGAAGTTCTTTCAATTACGATTGGTATAAATCTATGATTTGCTCCACAGATTTCTGAACATTGTCCAAAAAATAAACCAGGTCGGTTTATTGTAAATGTACCTTGATTAAGTCGTCCAGGTGTAGCGTCAATTTTAACTCCTAGTGCTGGAACTGCTCACGAATGAAGTACATCAGATGCTCTGGTTAAAACTCGTACTTCTGTATTTATCGGTAAGATTGTTCGGTTATCAACATCTAGGAGCCGAAACCCGTTTGTTTCAAGGTCTCTTTCTGGTGTTATATAAGTGTCAAATTCAACATCCACAAAGTCTGAATATTCATAACTTCAGTATCATTGTCGTCCGATAGTTTTAATTGTAATTAATGCATCTACTGAGTCATCTAGAAGGTATAGTAGTCGTAATGATGGTAGTGCAATGAAGATTAAAGTAATTGCTGGTAATGCAGTTCATACAGTTTCAATTAAATGTCCATGAAGTATATTACGGTTTGTAAAAGTTATAATTAATGTGTATCTAAGTGAATATCCAACAATTACTGTAATTATTAAAAGTACAACTATGGTGTGATCATGAAAGAATGATAGTTGTTCTATTAATGGGGAAGCTCCATCTTGCAGTGATAGGGTTGATCATGTTGCCATTTAATATTCTAATAAAAGGTCAAACCTTTATTTGTAAAGCTTAAATCTACTGCACTAATCTGCCATATTAGAATCTAGAGATTAGTGGGAGTTCTGAGTATCTATGTTCTGCAGGTGGGTTATTTTGAAGTCATTCTGTCGATGAACTTATATTAGCTCTGAATATAATAGTTCGATTTGTGATTATTCTTTCTCATATAATGATGATGAATATGATGATTCCAACGATTGAAATGGTAGACCCAATACTTGAAATTACATTTCAAGATGTGTATGCGTCTGGATAATCTGAATAACGTCGAGGTATACCTGCTAGTCCAAGAAAGTGTTGAGGGAAGAAGGTAAGGTTTACACCAATAAATATAATTGCAAATTGAATTTTTAATCATGTGTTATTTATTGTTAATCCTGTGAATAGAGGGTATCATTGAATAATACCTCCTATGATTGCAAATACTGCTCCTATTGACAGAACATAGTGGAAGTGAGCGACAACATAATATGTGTCATGCAATACAATATCTAAGGATGAATTAGCTAGAACTAATCCTGTTAATCCACCAATAGTAAATAGGAAAATAAATCCTAATGCTCATAATAATGGTGGATTAAACTTAAATTTAGTTCCATATAATGTTGCTAATCATCTAAATACCTTAATTCCTGTTGGAACAGCAATAATTATTGTTGCTGATGTAAAATATGCTCGTGTATCTACATCCATTCCTACTGTAAATATATGGTGAGCTCATACAATAAATCCCATTAAACCAATTGAAAGTATTGCGTAAATTATACCTAAGGTTCCGAATGATTCAATTTTTCCTCTTTCTTGACAAACAATGTGAGAGATGATACCAAATCCCGGTAAAATTAAAATGTAAACTTCAGGGTGTCCAAAAAATCAAAATAGATGTTGATATAAGATTGGATCTCCTCCACCTGCTGGGTCAAAGAATGACGTATTTAAGTTTCGATCTGTTAATAGTATGGTAATAGCACCTGCTAGTACAGGTAATGATAGGAGTAGAAGAAGGGCAGTAATGGCTACTGACCATACAAATAGGGGGGTTTGATCTAATGTTATTCTTTCTGATCGTATATTGATAGCTGTTGTAATAAAATTAACTGCTCCTAGGATTGAAGAGACACCTGCTAAATGTAGTGAAAAAATGGCTAGATCTACTGATGCTCCTCCATGAGCAATAGCACCTGCCAGTGGGGGGTAAACTGTCCATCCTGTACCAGCACCATTATCTACTATAGAGGACATTAGGAGAAGTGTTAGTGATGGTGGAAGTAATCAAAATCTCATATTATTTATACGGGGAAATGCTATATCTGGTGCTCCAATTATTAATGGTACAAGTCAGTTACCAAATCCACCAATTATAATGGGTATTACTATAAAAAAAATTATTACAAATGCGTGAGCTGTAATAATCACATTATAAATTTGATCGTCTCCAATTAGAGACCCTGGTTGACCAAGTTCAGCTCGAATAAGTATTCTTATTGATGTTCCTACTATTCCTGCCCAAGCTCCAAATAGAAAGTATAATGTACCAATATCCTTATGGTTTGTCGAGAATAATCATTTTTGCGGTAGGATGACTGAAGAGTTAGGTGATAGACTGTAAATCTATTTATGAGAAGGTTTCTCTCCTACCAGCAATTAGGCCTTATATTCAATTATGATTTTAGACTGCAATTCTAGAGGTGTAAGAATTTACTAAGGCCTAAAAGATTATTCTTTTAATTATAACTTTGAAGGTTATTAGTTTATTTAACTTAAGTCCTTAGTACAAGGACACTAAGGTTGATGAAGATAAGAGACCTATTGTTGAAATTATAACTGTTATTGGTAAAATCAAGTTAGAATTTCGAAGGTTTAGTCTATTTAATCAGGAATTTTCAGTGTATGATAGAATTAAGGCTGAGAATCTAATTCGTATATAGTAGTATAGGGTAATTGTTGTTAATACAACCATGATTGTTGTAAGTACTACCAAATTATTTTCTACTAGAGATTGTATCACAATTCATTTTGGTAGAAATCCAAGAAATGGTGGTAATCCACCTAGTGATAGTAGGGACAGAAATATTATAAACTTAATTTCTGTTTTTATATTTCTTGCTAGGTAAATTTGGTTTATAAAGAATAAATTCATTTGCTTAAACAGCATTACCATAATTAATCTTAATAGTGAGTAAATGATAAAGTACAATTCTCAAATGTTCTCTCTTACAATTAGTGATCTAACTATTCATCCAATATGTCTAATGGATGAATAGGCTAGAAGTTGTCGTAAAGAAGTTTGGTTTAGACCACCTAATGCCCCGATAGTAATTCTTAGAATTGTAATGGTAAATATGAATATTCTTATTTGGATACAGTACGATAAAACTATTATTGGAGCGATTTTTTGTCATGTTATCAGTATTAAACAGTTAATTCATCTTGATGCTCCTATAACTTCTGGAAATCAGAAGTGGAATGGAGCAGCTCCAATTTTCAACAATAATCTTGATCTGATTATTATTGACGGGATAATTTCCTTTTCCCACCCTATTGGGGATTCTAATTGAATCATCAAAATCGAAAATAATAATATTGTCGATGCTGTTGCTTGGACAATAAAATATTTGATTGATGATTCATTCATCATTATATTCTTACTGCTCGATAATAGGGGGATAAACGAGAGTAAGTTGATCTCTAGTCCTATTCAAACTCCAAATCAGGAGTTTGATGAGATGGACAGGATCGTTCCTATCATTAGCATTGATAGGAAAAGAAGTTTTGTAGAGTTGTTGGTCATTAAAAAGGAGAGGATTAATGCCTCTATAAACGGGGTATGAACCCATTAGCTTACTTAGCTTACCTTTTTACATTAAGGTGTATGATGCACATTAGTTTTTGATACTAAAGGGGATAGTTTAATTCTATCTTATGTAATATTAATGGGGGTAATTAAATTACATGATTTATCCTATCAAGATAATCCTTTAATCAGGCACCTCGTT